ACCTTTTCTTAAATTCAAGCGATCTTTTCGTAGGCGTTTGCCCCCGATTCAATCGGGGGATCGAATTGATTATAGAAACATGAGTTTAATTAGTCGATTTATTAGTGAACAAGGAAAAATATTATCAAGACGTGTGAATAGATTGACCTTGAAACAACAACGATTAATTACTCTTGCTATAAAACAAGCTCGTATTTTATCTTTGTTACCTTTTCTCAATAATGAGAAACAATTTGAAAGAACCGAGTCGACCGCTAGAACTACTGGTTTTAAAGCCCGAAATAAATAGGCTTACTTTTTCTTCACTTGAATCATAATTACAAGAATCTAGATTTGAGTGAATCTAGATTTGAGTATCGTGTCGTAAGAAAAAAATGAATCGGAAAAAAAGAAATCTGTTTTTATTGAATTGAACGTGTTCATTCATTTTGACTACTTTAGCATATTTTCTCATACTAATTTCTACTCTACCCTCCCGGAGTTCATTCTCCGGGTAACTCAATTTAAATTATTCTGGTGGATTCTTTCCAATCTACTTCCTTTATGATTTCGTTCGAAATCATATAAAGACAATTCCTATTTGATATAGCTATTTGTGCAAGTATTTTACGGTTAAGAAGCAACTGTCTCTTGTACAGATCGTGTATTAATCTACTATAACTATAGGATACTCCCCTTTCGCGAATTACTGCGTTTATCCTAGTGATCCACAAACGACGAAAATCTCTCTTTTTCCTATCCCTATCCCGATGAGCCGAAACTAAAGCTCTTATTTTCTGTTGAGTAATAGTTCTAGTAAGCCTTGAATGAGCCCCTCGAAAGCTTGATGCAAATAAACGAATTTTTGTTCTACGTCTCCGAGCTATATATCCCCGTTTAATTCTGGTCATTGAATAAATGAAACTTTGACGAATAACTAATTGATTGCTTTTCTTTCAGTTATTCTTTCCCCCTTCCTAGTCTATTAATAACAAAACGGATTTTTCCAATGTATAAAATAAAAATTCCAACGGCTTTGGCTACTCTAACCTTCCCGACCACGATTTTTTATTTTTTTAGGTATTTCACTGCGAAATAAGACATAAATAAGAAATTGTATTTTCCTAGGTATCAAAAATATAGTAAATAAAAGAAATAAAAAAAGAAATAGTGGGTTCCTTCGTTTCTATGGTTACTTCTTAAACGGTGAGGTCTTCTCTATACACCGGAGCCTTTACTTTATACTTTAATTTAATATTTAATCAACTAATTGATGTTATTGGGAACTTGTATAGTTCACACGCTTTGGCTCTACCCATGAATTATCCAGTAATAGGTCTTTCACAATCAGATCTACCTATACAGTAACGGTATTTAATTATGAAAGTTTGCTGAGTAGCTGACCCTCTTAGTCCGTTCTTGCCAGATTGGGGGCCTACCTAATCTTTATGTTTTATGCTTTTTAAATAAGATTTCCTCCGCTTAATGGATAACCTTTTGTTACCAATGGAGAATTTCTTATCATCTTAAATTCAGGTGATTGGATTTACACCAACGGAAACCATAAACTTCATACACAATAGAGGGATATGGTAAAGTTTTTTTTATAATGGATGGAGTTCCTTTTTCCATCCTATCCCATTCACCGGTACTGATCATTGATACTGTAAAAGTCGTTTTCGTGCTTTTGTGCCAGCTCATGATCTAAACGAGTCGCACATACACCCTAGTACATGTTCCTCGACGCTGAGGGCACCCCCGAAGAGCGGGGGATTTCGTGACATTTCTAATTGGCTGTCTTGTATTTCTAATAAGTTGTTTAATAGTTGGCATGTTGAATCGTATACATAATATGATGGGTTGGTTTAGATTGATCCTAACCGAATGATGGTGAATTACTTCTATTTAATAGAATATTCAATTCTAAGATAAAATCTCAAATCACAGATTTGCGCGAAATCCATGTTATTTTCCTTGAACCGCTACAAAATCAACAATTCCATAAGCTTGGGCTTCTGTTGCTGACATAAAAATATCTCTTTCCATATCTTCGGATACAACCCATAAGGGTTTGCCCGTTCTTTCTGCATAAACCCTTGTGAGGGTTTCACGCAGTTTCAGCAGTTCTTCCGCTTCCACGACAAATTCGCCTACTTGTGCCATATAAAAACCACTAGCAGGTTCATGCATCATTACCCTGATGATATAACAAAAAAAAGCTTCTCCTATCTCGCAGGATAAAGCAAAGAGAAAAGAAAGATAAAGAATAGAAAAAAGATAGAATTGAACAACCGTACAGGCATCTTTTGTGCATACGGCTCTACAAGAAAATTTACCCCCCTCCTGAAGAAAGAGAAAAATAGAATCTATCAGACTCAGATGGGTAAATAATCAAATTGCCATCCTTCCTTTCGGAGGAATTAAAAAATACTATGATGGCTCCGTTGCTTTATATGTTTATTTTTTATTTTTTTTGTCTGTGATTCAGCAATCCCAAAGTTTCTTTTTAATCCGATCAAATAAGGAAAAAATATTTTTTTTGTACTCTTTCATAACATAAATATTGTTAAGAACTCTCCGTCATGAAAACAAAAAAGTTTGTGACGCTGAACTGAACTCCCGATAGATAAGAGAAAATCGGAAATACCCCTTATCTCATACTACTCTCTCGATACAGAATCTAATGTTTTGAAAAAAAAAACAATACAAAAATTTCTCATATCGAATTCGAAGTGCCATGCTATTATTACTTAGTATTCATATGGCGAAGGCATAGTCTTCTTTTTTCTCTCAAATAAAAAAACCTCATTGGCGCCAAGCGTGAGGGAATGCTATACGTTTGGTAAGTTGTCCTCCGACCAGGATAAAAGATCCCATTGAAGCAGCTAATCCTATGCATACTGTATGTACATCTGGTCGCACAAATTGCATAGTATCATAAATGGCGATCCCAGGTATTACCCAGCCCCCAGGAGAGTTTACAAACAAATACAGCTCTTTGGTCTCATCCTCCATACTGAGATATATCATAAGACCAATAAGTTGATTCGAAAGCTCGGTACTAATCCCTTGGCCTAAAAAAAGTAATCTTTCTCGATAAAGTCGGTTGATTAGGGTAAAATTGTATCCCTTAGGAACCGTACATGCGCCTTTTGATGCATACGGTTCAAAAAAATTGTGAATCAATGTCTAGATTCAAGTCCTCTTTCTTTTTTTCTAGAAAGGTTCTTTCTTACTTCTAACGAAAGGGCTTTTCTTCGATTTTTCAATAAAGACGAGTTTTTACTCCTTTTTTATATTTTAGATTTTCCATTCTAAAATTCGAAGTTATAAGAAAGGGTCATTAAACTTATCGAATTAACTTCTCATTGATGTATTCTTTCATCGAGATTTAATCCAAACCGCGATGGTATTTTCTTGTTCCTGAATGGGTCTGTTTCATCTTTTTAGGTTTATGCTCTACTCCGGGTAAAGATCCGCCCGATTTGGATTTGTACATATAGGACAAATGCTCCCATTACCATTTCTTTTTGTATTTCTTTTTTTTTTTTCAATTCATTTTATACAAGTATTTATTAGAGTTGAGATAACTTTGCTTGACAATTAGGATCTCTTTACAAAGAAAAAATATGAATAGCAATCATAGATATCTTACCAATCCAATTGGGTTTTTTCTAAACGGAGCCTGGATACTTCATTTTTTTAGTCCAACCAAGCCAACCATAAATTATTCTAATTGATAATAGTAATATGAATCCCCTCAAAAATGGATCTAATTGCACTTCACGCTCCAAATTTTTGATGATTCAATTTATCTTTCTTGGGCGAAACGGGGGATATCTCGATCGGGGGAGAGAACGGGGAAATACCATATGACCCAATATATCTGACAAGTCGCACTATACGTCAACCCAAGATGAAATTGGATCTCCAGGATTTCGGAATATAACTTTTGGAACACCAATAGGCATTAAATGAAAGAAAGAATTAAATACTATATTTCACTTTGAGGTGGAAACGTAACAATTTTTTTATTGTCTTTATAATATTCATATTGGTTTTTATCGTATTTATTTTATCCATAGATTCTAAAAATTCATAAAGAAAGACAGAATGAATAAACTAAAATTATTACGAATAGGTCTTTCTAATGATAAATAAGTATGGACTCATTCGCTCATAGAAAATGGGATCAACTCCCCCATTGCGTATTGGTACTTATCGAGTATAGAATAAATCTGCTTCTCTTTGTTCCTACGAACAGAATTGTTCCATTATTACCAACAGAATAGAAACCCTTGTTCGGAAATAATCGACTCAACAAGAGTGGTCCATAGGATAGTCATATTATAGTCTTTTCCAATGCAATAAAGTTACGTAGTGTCCATTTATCTTTGATATAAGGGGTATTTCCATGGGTTTGCCTTGGTATCGTGTTCATACCGTTGTATTGAATGATCCCGGTCGGTTGCTTTCTGTTCATATAATGCATACAGCTCTGGTTGCTGGTTGGGCCGGTTCGATGGCTCTGTATGAATTAGCGGTTTTTGATCCTTCTGATCCTGTTCTTGATCCAATGTGGAGACAGGGTATGTTCGTTATACCCTTCATGACTCGTTTAGGAATAACCAATTCATGGGGCGGTTGGAGTATCACAGGGGGGACTGTAACGAATCCAGGTATTTGGAGTTACGAAGGTGTAGCGGGAGCACATATTGTGTTTTCTGGCTTATGCTTTTTGGCAGCTATCTGGCATTGGGTGTATTGGGATCTAGAAATATTTTGTGATGAACGTACAGGAAAACCCTCTTTGGATTTGCCAAAGATCTTTGGAATTCATTTATTTCTCTCAGGGGTAGCTTGCTTTGGTTTTGGTGCATTTCATGTAACAGGCTTGTATGGTCCCGGAATCTGGGTGTCCGATCCTTATGGACTAACGGGAAAAGTACAACCTGTAAATCCAGCGTGGGGCGTGGAAGGTTTTGATCCTTTTGTTCCAGGAGGAATAGCCTCTCATCATA